GAGGAATAACCTCGTCCTTAAATTAAAAATTTAATGCTTATATTTCTCAGCCATAAAAAACTAAATAAAAAATAAAATGAAACCCCCCATTATTAGTAGCAATCCTGGCATCACACCAGCCCCAAAATTTTTTTGATTTTCTCTTCTTCTTAATACAAATGAAAAACTAAATTTTATATAGAAATTTAGCCTCACAATGGCGCTGATGATAAAAAAACTAAAAACAATGGGAGATAAGCCCATTCTTAAAAGCGAATATAAAACTATTATTTTTGCTGGAAATATTAAAAATGGAGGGAGACCCCTTAAACTAAATAGAAAAATAGATACAAGATAGTTATCACTAGGATATACTTTTAAATAATATAAGACAACATACAAGCTAATTATGTAAATCCTAAAATAGATTCATATAAAGCCAACTAATCCCCCTATTAAAAATCACCCAGAATGACTAATAGAAGATGCTCCAAGTATTATTCGAATAGATCTTATATTATTACCTAATAAAGCACCTAGCAAAACGGTACCAATTCTCCTTACAAGTAAAAATAAAAAAATAGACCTATCCAAATTTATATTAGTTATTAATAATATTAAAGGAACAATTTTTAATGGCCCTAGTAAGAATGCTATATGAATATATTTTAGTCCTTTTACTACCGGAATTACTCAAAAATGTAAAGGTACTACTCCTAGCTTTAAGATTAACCCTAAAATGAATAAAATCAAAATTAAATATTCCCTCCCTTCTAATATATAAATATTCAATCCGGTAATTAAAATAACTGCTCTTGCACTTGCCTGAACCAAAAAATATTTTATCGCCCTTTCTACAGGAATAGACCTTTTAGCTAGATTTAAGATAGGAAGTAACCTAATAAGTGATAATTCTATCCCCCCTCAAACTAATAACCAATTGGAAGTAGATAAACTAATTAATGGCCCTAAAAAAACAATTACAGAAAATAAAACACCATATCAACTCATTATTTATAGCAACGAACAATTAAAATATTCATATATATCAACATCAATGATACCCGCTCTGCCGGCGGTTGCTTAAGAATTTTTATAACCATTAAAAATCTTTTACAATTAACTTAATATGTTTAAAACTCCATTCCATCTTGTAGAATTTAGCCCTTGACCCTTGCTAGGGTCGGCACTTTTAACTTGCATACCTTTAGGATTAATCTATTATATTCGAATTGGAACACCTTACTTACTAGCTTACGGAATAGCATGTACTGCTATAGTAGCATACCTATGGTGACGCGATATTGTTCGCGAAGCAACATATCAAGGACATCACACTACCTATGTAGTCAAAGGACTAAAATTAGGTGTAATACTCTTCATTTTATCAGAAGTTTGTTTTTTTTTTGCCTTTTTTTGAGCTTATTTCCACAGAAGTTTAGCCCCTTCAGTAGAAATTGGGAGAGTATGACCCCCTGTTGGCATTACTACGCTAAGAGCCTTTCAAGTACCTCTCCTTAATACTTCAGTTCTTTTACTTTCAGGTGTAAGGGTAACATGAGCCCACCATGCGATTGAAGAAGGAAAATACAATTCCGCCATTAGAGGACTCTTATTAACAACATTGTTAGGACTTTATTTTTTATTTCTTCAATTTGGTGAATATAAAGAAACAAGTTTTTCAATTGCTGATAGTGTTTATGGTAGTACTTTTTTTATAGCAACTGGATTTCATGGGCTTCATGTAGCCGTAGGTGCTACTTTCCTGTTTGTGTGCCTTATTCGAATAATTCTCTACCACTTTAACACAACTCATCACGTAGGGTTCCTAGCAGCTGCCTGATACTGACACTTTGTTGATGTCGTCTGATTATTTCTTTATGTGAGAATTTATTGATGAGGATCTTGCTAATGTAATTTATATAAAATCTTGATTTTGTAAGTCAATAAAGGAAATTCCCATTAGCTTTCATCCAGTAGTGTTCTACTATAACAATAAAATATGTTTAATTTTAATAAGAAAAAAAATGGCAATAAATGTAAAATTAAAGAAAAATAATCAGCTGTTCTATATCTTGTTCTTGGGGTTATTAAATTATTTGTAGCTCCGTGGTTTCCATTAGTGTACAGTATTATATTATACCCAGCCCTCAAAAATAATGACAAAGCTATAATTAAAACAAAAATGTTACTAAATAAAAATAGTACCGGAAGTAAATAAAGTTCCCCTACTAAATTTAGAGAAGGAGGAGCCGCCATATTAATTCTGCAAAATAAAAATCATAATAAAGCCATTTTAGGAAAAATCCTAAGTAGCCCACCTCTTGCGGAAAATCTACGACTCAAAACTTTTTTATAGCTTATGTTTACTAAAACAAATAATGCAGATGAAGTAAACCCATGAGCAACTATCGTAATTTTAGCTGATACAACCCCTCAGTTTAAATTTAAAAAAACACCTCCAATAACTAATCCTATGTGTGAAACTGAAGAATATGCCACCAAAGCTTTTATATCTGTCTGTTGTAAACATATTAAAGAGGCAAATAATCCACCCCATAAAGCAATAAAACAAATAATTATCCTTCTAGTGCCTAGTACAATTAAAGAAAAAGAATAATTTAATAAGTACAATCCATAGCCCCCTAACTTTAATAATACACCAGCAAGAATCATAGACCCACTTAAAGGAGCTTCCACATGAGCTTTAGGAAGTCATAAATGGACCCTAAATATTGGTAATTTAACAAGAAAACCTAGCCTCCTAAAAATAAGTATTGCCCCCCCTAAAGAACTCCCTAGCATTTTTAATAAAAAGAAATCCAGCCTCCTTATGTTTCAATTTACTCATAAGATAAAAAATAATAAAGGGAATGAGGCAAGTACAGTATAAAGTATTATATAACTTCCAGCTTGTAGTCGTTCCGGTTGGTATCCCCAAATAATGATTAAAGCTAAAGTGGGAATAAGAGAGGCCTCAAAAAAAAAGTAAAAAACCAATAAATTTTTTACTCTAAAGGCGAAAACTAAAAATAAATTTAATGCTATTACAGTTATAATATATTTTGTGGATTTAATTCATCAAGTGCACAAAATAGCTAAAATACTAATTAATAATCTTAGAAATAATAATATTCTTCTTAGTCTTTCAGTTAAAAACAAATCACTAAATAAATTAAACCTAAAATTTAAATATATATTTAAAAATCTAAGTAATACACCAACAACCAATGTTATTACTACCACATCCCAACTACTAAAAAATAATCCTAAGATAGTTAAAAAAACAATAGCAAGACCCATAAAAAGGCGGAGCAATAAGCCCCTAATCAAAGTTAGCAGCCTCAATTAAAAACCTCTTTATTTTTTATTTTACAAAGGATTTTGAAAATCTTTTTTGGCTTAATCTTAGCCGTTTAGTGCAACCACTAAAAGTGATATACTATTGTATTTTTCCTTTTCTTTTAACAACCATTTTAGTTTTATTATATTTTTTTACCCTATGGAAAGCAGCAAGTCCGAGGTCATCTAAAGAGTCCCCATTTGAGTGTGGTTTTGATCCTATGAGATCAATACGAAAACCCTTCTCTTTACGATTCTTTTTATTAATTATTTTATTTTTAATTTTTGATGTTGAAGTGGTCCTTTTGTTTCCCATTTTAACTCAAATAAAAATAGCCACCAGAACTGTAGTATTAGCTGCCTATAGAACATTCTTGCTAATACTTTTGGGGGGGCTTTTTTATGAGTGAGCCATAGGCGCATTAGATTGAATTAAATAAACTAAAAATAAGCTACAATAAGCTATTGGGCTCATAACCCAAAAATGGGTAACCCCTTTTTAGAACTACCTGATTTGATGGGTAAAGTTAGTTCACTGTATATTTAATTATGGAAATTTAAGTAACCCCAGTTAAAAATTTTAATAAATTATTGAAACATAAATTTAGGTTACAGTGTATTTTATGGTATTTTAGGTGCCAGCAACCGCGGTCAAACCTAAGTAAAAATTAACTTAAAATCTTATTTTACAACTGTTCTTTTTACTTACTAATAGTAGTGAAATACATTAGCAAAGTATCACCAAAAGGAAAGTTTTTATTTTATTTTAACCTGGAAGAGAAACTAGGATTAGATACCCTATTATCCTATGGTAAAGAAAAAATAAGGAGGAGTAAAACATCTTAATGTTGAAACTTAAAAATCATGGCGGCTTTTAAAACCTATTAGGGGAACTTACCTAGTAATTGATAACCACCAAGCTATATCAACATAATTTTAAAGTTTGTATGCCGTCGTGTAAAATCTTTTTTAGAAAGATTTTTAATTAATAATTTTGTTAATAACCACAGATCAAGGTGCAGCCTATAATTATGTTTAGGCGAGTTACAATACCTTTTTAGTTCGGAATAAAAATTTAAAAATTTTTATAAAGATGGACTTATAAGTAAAATAAAAATAGTTTATAAAATTTGAATAATATTTTTAATAGTGCACAAATCGCCCGTCACTCTCGTTAAAAAATGAGACAAGTCGTAACATAGTAGAGGTAGCGGAAGCTGTCTCTAGCTAAAATAAAGCTAAGTCTAGATAGTATAAATTTACATTACCTTTTCGTGGTAAAAATAAGAAATCTTTCTTTTTAGATAAAAGAACGAAACGCCCAGTGTTTAAGTTTCGGCCTTAAAATTTTAAGGTTTTCCTTACGTTCTTTATGATAACAGATCTTTTTTCTTCCATGGACGCTAACACTTCCTTTTTTTTATGATTATTACCTCTTGCAGCAGCCGCATTCTTTATTTTTAATCAATCTTTTATATCTTCTTTTTTTTCGGTTCTAGGTAATTCTATTTGTAGCTTATGGGGAACAGAAGAGACTTTTTTTTCAAAAAAATTACTTTTAACAGCAGTAATAAGTTTCCTTATACTTAACAATTTTTTAGGACTTCTACCCTTAGTTTTTAGAACTACAACAAGACTTTGAATTAATAGAAGAGTGGCCCTAGTTTTATGAGGTTCTATTTTAATTTCTGGTTGAGTTTTTTCTTTTAAAAAGTCTGCTGCTCATTTAGCTCCAGCAGGAGCTCCTGGGGCTTTAATTCCATTTTTAGTCTTAATTGAAACCGTAAGAATTTTAATTCGACCAATTACTTTGACTGTCCGATTAGTAGCTAATATTAGAGCAGGTCATATTATTCTAGGGTTAATTGCTAATGTTTTAGCAAGTACTTTAAGTTTTATTCCTTTCTCTTTAGCGGCATCTGTTATAATTTTTTATTATTTATTTGAAATGTTTGTTTCTTTTATTCAAGCTTACATTTTTACTCTTTTAATTAGTTTATATATAGCCGAACACCCTTAAATTTTACTAAATATAGCTTATAAAAAGCATTTAAATGTTAATTAAAAGAAACAAAATTGTTATTTAGATATGCCCCAACTTAGCCCTGCATCTGGTCTATTTATTTTCTGCACAGTTTTGCTCATTTTATCAATTTTAATTTTTGCTTTAAACTTTTGCCCCCTTCCAGTAAAACAACCTCAAATTCCTTCTCAAAAATTAACTCATAAAATTTTTAATTAGACTTTTATAGATGGCAGAATAAATGCAAAGGTTTTAAGCGCCTTAAATGGGTTTTACCCTTTATTTCTCTTTGGTGTTTAGCACCGGAACATTTGATTTTCCAAGAAAGCAGAAGCTTAGGAGAAACCATAGCTAACGCAAACGCATATATTCGACTTTGAAGGTCGATAGTTTTATTATCTTACAGCTATATTACTACTCTATGATTAAGACTTTCTGCTTGGAAGGCAGAGGTACTCATTATACTACGTAGTCTGAAACTCTCCGTCGTTTGGGCGGATCTCTTACACCACAAATAAGCAGTTTAAACCTTAGAGTTTGGGATAAAAATCTAAAACAATTTTACAAACTGCCTCTTAAACAAAAGATTCCAAAAAAATTAATAAAGTCGTTCAAGTGAACAAATTCAACTACAATCGGTATATAGGAATGATTTGCCCCGCAAATTTCAGAACACTGGCCGTAGAATACACCAGGAGTAAGAGAATAAAGACCTATTATATTTAATCGCCCTGGAACTGCATCTATTTTTACTCCCATAGAAGGTAAGGCTCAGGCATGAATTACATCCGAACTTGTAGTTAACACTCTAATTTCATTAGAATAAGGTAAAACTGGACGGTTATCAACTTCTAAAAGCCGGAATTCACCGTTAGTTAAAGCTTGTTCCTGTACTATATAAGAATCAAACGAGTCAGTACCTCTTCTCGGAATTTCATAACTTCAGTACCATTGATGTCCCGTAGCTTTTAAAATTAACCCATTGCTCCCTTGCTCATCGAGAAGAAATAAAAGTCGTAGACTAGGTAAAGCTAACCAAATTAATAAAAGTGCTGGAATAATTGTTCAAAAAATTTCTAACAATTGGGCCTCATGTGTTGCCCGCCTTCTAAATTTATTTAAGCAAAGTTTTACACCTAATAAAGCAACTAACGTAAAAATTCCAATTAATAAAATTATTGCATGATCATGAAAAAGTATTATTTCAATTTGAATTGGAGAACTTGGATCTATTAAATTTAATGAACCTCAGTAACTCATTAAACAAAAAGACTATGCTTTTCTTAGCTGCTTCAAAGCTACGCTTTAAAATTTAAGCTATCTGTTTATAAGTAGGGCTCTACCAAAAATAATTTTGCAAATTATTCGTTTTTTTTAAACTACTACTCAACCACGTTTTACGGTTTCTCCCGCCTGACAAACGAGTGTTTTATAAATAAACTAGGTAAAAAGGTTTATTTAAGAATTCTCACGGAAAAGTTTCCAACAATTATTAGTAAGGGGTAACTAAAAAAATAAATAATTGTTAAAGGCCCCGCCAAAGATAAATAAGGATCTTCAATGGGACATGCCCCTAACCATGTTAAAAGTAAAAATACTACGACTAATCATCAAAATAACATTTGCTGAATCATGTTGAAGCTAGCTGGAACGGACATAAATTGAGAACTTAAAGGGAGAAAATATAAAATAAAAATTCTTATAGCAAGAGCTACAACCCCCCCCAACTTAGAAGGAATAGAACGTAAAATAGCATATGCAAACAGAAAGTACCACTCAGGTTGAATGTGAGTAGGAGTTACTATAGGGTTAGCATAAATAAAATTTTCTGGGTCTGACAAACTAAATGGAAAATAAGCGCAAATTAAAACTAATCTAAGCCCGACACAAATAAAACCTACTAAATCTTTATATGTAAAATAAGGGTGAAAAGTAACCTTATTAATATGATGAGTCTGCCCTAAAGGATTTGTTGAGCCTTTTTCATGCAAAAAAATTAAATGGACTATAACAAGCAAAGCAATTAAAAATGGAAGAATAAAATGTAGGGAAAAAAATCGATTTAGGGTGGCCTGCCCTACCGAAAATCCCCCTCAGACTCACTCAACCAAGGTTCCGCCTCAGTATGGAATTGCCGATAAAAGATTGGTAATAACTGTGGCACCTCAAAATGATATCTGCCCCCAAGGTAACACATAGCCTAAAAAAGCAGTAGCTATTCTAATAAGAAAAATTGTAACCCCGACTATCCATGTTTTAGGTTGCACACTGTACCTTTGGTAGTATAACCCCCGACCAATATGGAGGTATAAAAAAATAAAAAAGAAAGAAGCCCCATTGGCATGAAATAAGCGAAAAAGTCAACCATTAGGAACATCTCGCATAATATGAACTACAGAATCAAATGAAATAGAAATATCCCTTGTATAATGTATTGACAAAAATAATCCTGTTACTAGTTGAATACCTAATATTATTCCTAAAATTGAACCACCGCTTCAAAAAATACTAATATTTAAAGGAGTTGGAAGTCTTGTCAAACCTTCTAATAATCTAATTTTTCGCAAGACTTAATAACTTAAGTTTAATATATTATCATTTTTTATAACCCGAAGGATACTAATCAAAAGAGAAAGAGCTAACGCCGCTTCAGCGGCAGCAAAAGTTAAAATTAGTAATAAAAGACCAATGGAGTTTACACTCCCCAATCTAAAAAAAAGATAAATAATTCTAATTACTATTAAGCTCTCCAAAATGATTAAGCTAGAAATTAAATGTTTTCTTTGAGAGGAAAAAGAGTAAAGTAAAATAACAAACCCATAAATAAGAATGAATAAAAGTTGCCTCATATTAAAATATAATTCTAAAACAAAAGTAGAGTAAAAGTCTAATTGCAAAGGGGAGGTAGCTTTTTCAACATAGTATCATTAATAAGTCATAACGATAGCGAGGATAAACACCTCGAGCAAATAGGAATCAAATACAAATTATTAATGTAATTAAAACAAAGTCAATAGTAAATCAAGAAGAAAGAAATCAGACTGTGGTGGCCATTGATATAAAAATAATACTGGTATATTCAGCCAAAAAAAGAAGAGCAAAAAGCCCACCTTCGTATTCAACATTAAAGCCTGAAACTAGCTCGGACTCACCTTCAGCAAAATCAAAAGGCGCTCGATTTGTTTCAGCTAGAGATCTAGCAAATCAAATTGCCAACAAAGGAAAAACTAAAAGAGAAGAAGGGGGCGTATGAAGGGCTCTAAATCAACATATTGATCTACTAACTAAAGCAGGAAAAAGAAGAAGTATCACTAACCTTACTTCATAAGAAATTGATTGGGCTGAAGCTCGAATTGCCCCAAGAAAAGCATAAAGGCTATTTGATGATCATCCAGCTAGTGCCGTTGTGTACACATTTAACCCCGTCAAACAAAAAAATAATAATAGCCCAAAAATTATATAATTTACTATTATGTTACTTGGAGCTAAATTCCAAAGCCTTAAACTCACAAAAAATCCTAGTATAGGCGTAAAAATAAAAAGCAAATTGTTAGATATATATAACAAAACTTTCTCTTTAATAAATAATTTTAAAGCATCTGCCAAGGGTTGAACAATTCCTCAAATACCCACTTTATTTGGACCTTTACGAATTTGTATATAACCTAATACTTTTCGCTCAAGTAAAGTAAAAAAAGCAACAGCTAATAATACACATAAACATAAAATTACAGCTTTTATAATAAATAAATACATAAAAAGAAAACTGTTAATCTACAAAAAACTCCACGAACTATTCTATTTAAATATTTGGACTCATTTAAAAATAAAAAATGCAATTTATTTCCTAGCTTGTTCAATGACCTTCTTAAAAGAACCACTGGCTCTACTCATCCGTAGTCTAATATTTTTGCTCTCTTTAACACGGGCCAAAAATATTTTGTTAAGTTATTAGAACTTGGCCATAAAAAAAACATACTTCTAAGCATATGCCTTTTTTTTTCACCAGATAAAAATAACCCAATTATTACTCCTAAAGCCATTAAAAAATGGAGTATTAACTGATAATACCTTGAAGTAAACATGAATGTTAAGTACCTAATGTCTAACATTCTAAATGTTTTTCCTCTAATAATTGACGTAAAAAACAAAATGCATAAAGGTACATATGTATAAAGGGGTAATCGGCTAAAAACCGATAGACCAGAAATAGAATTTCATCTTAAAATTTTTACCGTTCGAATTGAATAAATTGTAGTAAGAATAGCCCCAATTAATATTAAAAAAAACCTAATTGCGTTAGTCTCTCTTATAGCCACCACTTCATAAATTACATGTTTGGAGTAAAATGCCCTAAGAAAAGGGATTCCCATTAAACATAAACTTCTAATATTAAAAAAAACAACAACTCTTGGGATAGTGTAGAGCGTTGCCCCTAGGAGACGTAAATCCTGAGACCCAAACCCACTAATTAGGATTAATCCCGCACTTAAAAACAAAAGAGCTTTAAATATAGCATGGGCATATAAATGTAAGAGAGCTAAGTTTGGAAGTTTTAACCCTAAAGAAAATATTATTAACCCTAATTGTCTTAAGGTTGAAAAAGCAATAATTTTTTTTAGATCGTTCTCATAAAGAGCTCTTAACCCGCCCAAAACGCAGGTTACCCTCCCACAAAATAAAAGCAGTGAAGCCGTAGAATTGCTTATACTACAATTAACCCTTAACCGGATAATAAGATAGACGCCTGCCGTCACCAGTGTTGAAGAGTGAACCAGTGCACTCACAGGAGTTGGGGCAGCCATAGCTGCCGGAAGCCAAGCTCTAAAAGGATATTGAGCCCTTTTAGTAAGAGCCGCAATGGCTAAAATAAAAATAATTGTTTCATACCTAGATATAATGGGGAAAATATTAAATCTTCCTAGAATTAAAAAAAATGGAACGCAGATAATAATAACCACATCACCAAGCCGATTAGTTAGAAGAGTTAGATAACCAGCACCTAATCTAGTTTTATTTTGATAATAGATAATTAAGGCAAAAGATGAAATTCCCAGCCCATCTCAACCAAGTAATAGAACAAACAATGATCCCCTAAAAATTAAAATGTTTATTGATAAAACAAATATAGCAAGAATCAAAATAAAGCGAAACTGGAAGTTATCTTCACTCATATAAGTATTAGCAAAACTAAAAACACAAAAGGAAATTAATGTTACAACCGCTCCAAATCTAAGACTAATTTTATCAAAAATAAATAAAGTTCTAAACCTTACTCTTCTTAAGGTTATTAAATTAAGTTCAATTACATATGTTTCACCTCTTTTAAAGACACTATAAAAAAATAAACTCATTAAAAGCAAACACCTTAATAATAATAACACTGGCAACCGAGATATTTTAATCATTTTTCACTTGGACTGGTTGGCCCTTCAAAAAAACAATATGAACAATTGCAAAAAACACTAATAGCAAAAGGCCCCCTAAACCTAAAAATAAACCTAAACTAAAATCTTCTCTACATTCCCTTAATCTTACACCTAGCCTGTTTTTAGGGTACCTAAAATTATATAATTTACTAACTAAAAAAGCCAAAAAAATTAAACCTATTAACTTAAATCTTACTTGTAGATTGAAATTACTTCTTAATATAATAATATACAAAAACAATACCAAAAGGCCCCCCACATAAACTAAAAATAATAAATAACCATATCAAGTACTGCAACCTAAACTTAATAATAAAGCACCAATTGTTCTAAGAGCAATCAAGGCACCCCCATATGAGACTGGACTTCGTAAGAAACAAAAACTAAATACTAAAAATATTCCTAACCCAAAAAGAACAATCATCTCTAGATGAGTTCATCTATTAAATTTTGGAAATAAAAAATTTTTTTACTTATTGCATGCAAAGCAACACCTTCTATGTTTAAAGTATATTCCCTAAAAGTGAGTTTACCTCAGTCTTTAACTCCCAAAGTTAATATTATTTCATAACTTCTTTTAATTATAACTACCACTATGGTATTGATTGACCCTAAATCAATTACATTAATTCTGCCAAGTTAAAACAAATAATTTGTAGATATAGGGTCCTTTCGTACTACTATACCTCCTATATTAGATAGAAACTGACCTGGCTTACGCCGGTCTGAACTCAGATCATGTAGGGTTTTACAGTTCGAACAGAACTATCTCTAGTAATGGATAATAACTAAAGTCCCTAGTCCAACATCGAGGTCACAATCTATAAATATAATTATGCTGTTATCCCTAAGGTAATTAAAACCTTTCTAATTATAGTAGACATGTAAAACTTTATTAATGTTGGTTATATTTCCTAACAATGTTGCCCCAACAAAAACGAAGAACTAATATCCTTTAATTATAATTCTTAGGGTCTTCTCGTCTTAAAAGTAACTATAGGTATTTTCACCTATTCAGTAAATTTTATGTAATTTTTAAAAAGACAGTATTTCCCCATAATCCCTTTCATACTCGACCCCAATTAAAGGCCAATTTATTATGCTACCTTAGCACAGTCAAAGTACTGCGGCCGTTAAATAAAATCACAGGGCAGGTGAAACTTTAAATTTATTCTAACTTTCTTAAAGCTATGTTTTTGATAAACAGTTGAGGAAAAATTTTTGCCGAGTTCCTTATTAAAAATTAAAACTTAATACTAATTTAAACAGTAAAAACCCTCAGAGATATTCATGAAAGCTTAAATATTTTTAAAAAGATCAATTTAAAAACAATTCTAGTTTATATATACTATAGAATATTTAGTTCCTGTAAATATTAAAAATTAAAATCTTTTTTAGCAATAAATCTTATCACTTATTGCCTGACTAAAACACTAAATGTTTTTCTATTTAATCCAGTTATCCTAAGAATTGAAAGCGTTTCACCCCTATAATTTCATTGTAAATTAATTATTCTACATTAAAATTAACAACCTAACAGTTAAAAAATCATAGATCTTCTTATTTCGGGTAATTGAATAAACAAAAGATTTTAATTTAACCATTATGCAAAAGGTAAGAACAAACCTACTACTTTTATAATCATTTTAATTAATTTTTATAATAGTACATAATACATTTATTTAATATACCCCAGTCAATAAAGACACTTTGTTATTGTAAGTAACATATACAAATAGTATTTTGAGGTTCAAAATTATAAAACTGAAATTCTTGGAATTAGATTACCATGGAAATCAGGAGGAAAATTATTTTCTGTTCATTCTCGTGAATAAGGAGCAGCGGAACTAAATATTACAGATCGTTGTCTTAAAAAGGCCTCCCATACGATTAAGACAAATAAAAGTACAGCAAAAATAGACATAAGTGAGCCAAAAGAAGAAATTTGATTTCATTTAAAATATCTATCCGGATAGTCTGAGTATCGTCGGGGCATCCCCGATAATCCTAAAAAATGTTGAGGAAAAAAAGTTAAATTAACAGCAATAAATATAATAATAAATTGAGCTTTGGCAAGCCGTTCTTGTAAAACTAATCCAGTTATAACAGGGAATCAGTAAACAAATCCTGCAAAAATAGCAAAAACTGCTCCTATTGAAAGAACATAATGAAAATGGGCCACTACATAATATGTATCATGTAGCACAATATCCAAAGAGGAGTTTGACAATACAATCCCTGTTAAGCCCCCTAAAGTAAAAAGAAAAATAAAACCTAATACTCAGTATATAGAAGCGTCAAACTTACTATTTATTCCATAAAGAGTTATTAATCACCTAAAAACTTTAATACCTGTAGGTACCGCAATAATCATTGTTGCTGCAGTAAAGTAAGCCCGTGTGTCAACATCCATCCCAACAGTAAACATATGATGGGCTCAAACAATAAAACCTAAGATTCCAATAGAAATTATAGCATAAATTATTCCTAATCTTCCAAATGGTTGTTTAACTGAAGCATTACCAAGAATGTGAGAAATAATTCCAAACCCAGGAAGAATTAAAATATAAACTTCGGGATGTCCAAAAAATCAAAACAAATGTTGATATAAAATTGGATCCCCGCCACCAGCAGGATCAAAAAATCTTGTATTAAAATTACGATCTGTTAAAAGCATTGTAATAGCACCAGCTAAAACAGGTAAAGAAAGAAGTAATAAAAAAACAGTCACTAAAATAGATCATACAAATAATCTCAATCGTTCAAAGGTTATTCCTGGAGCTCGTATATTAAAAATAGTTGTAATAAAATTAATTGCTCCTAAAATAGAAGATATTCCAGCCAAGTGAAGAGAAAAAATAGCAAGATCCACCGAAGCCCCACTGTGTCCAGTAATTCCTCTTAATGGGGGGTATACAGTTCATCCTGTTCCTGCCCCACCTTCAACTATTCTCGATCTAATGAGTAAAATAAAAGAAGGGGGCAAAAGTCAAAATCTTATATTATTTATTCGAGGAAATCTTATATCGGGAGCACCAATCAATAGTGGAACCATTCAGTTTCCAAATCCTCCAATTATAATAGGTATTACTATAAAAAAAATTATAACAAAAGCATGAGCTGTAACTACCACATTAAAAAAATGATCATCTATTAAGACCCCAGAAGTTCCTAATTCAAGACGAATTAATAAAGATAATCCGGTCCCAACTATTCCACATCAAACTCCAAAAATTATATATAAAGTCCCAATATCTTTATGATTAGTTGAATAAAGTCACCGCAAA